AATCAAACATCCTACCATTACAACTATGTTATTAGTGCAAATAGAGGATTTAAAGTCCTCATTGAACCTAATAACACCCTCTCACTACAACTATTCGTTCCAATGGAGGATTTAAAGTCCTCATTACTTGGAACTAAACAAATATCAAAATATCCTTCTTATTTTAATTATAACACATAAAAGGTTATATGTCAAGAGATTTTTTTTTATTTTTATCTCGAAGAAACTGAGACACAGAATTAATTGAGTAAAACAAGTTTACTCATTCTTATTCTTTTTGAAACTTATTCTTTTTGAAATGGCACGTAACAGAACATCCTACCATGACCACTAGAATATGTCATTTAATTTGGTGCAGATGGAGGATCTGAAGTCCCCATTGAACCTAAGAACATCATATTACTCTATTATTTGTTCCAGTAGAAGATTTAGAGTCCTCATTATTTGAGCTAAACTAATAATTAAATAAAATATCCTTCTTATTTTAATTATGACATATAAAAAGTTATATGTCAAGAGGTTATTTTTTTCTTTTTATCCCGAAGAAACTGAGACACTGAATTAATTGAGTAAAACTAGTTTATCATTCTTATTCTTTTTGAAATGGCACGTAATGGAACATCCTACCACTACCACTGGAATATTTCATTTAGTGTTGTAAATGGAGGATTTGAAGTCCTCATTATTTGAACTGAACGAGTATTAGAATATCCTTCTTATTTCAATTATGACATATAAAAAGTTATATGTCAAGAGGTTATTTTTCTTTTTATCCCAAAAAAACTGAGACACTGAATTAATTGAGTAAAACTAGTTTATCATTCTTATTCTTTTTGAAATGGCACGTAACAGAACATCCTACCATGACCATTAGAATATGTCATTTAATTTAGTGCAGATAGAGGATCTGAAGTCCTCATTATTTGAACTGAACGAGTATTAGAATATCCTTCTTATTTCAATTATGACATATAAAAAGTTATATGTCAAGAGGTTATTTTTTTCTTTTCCTCCCGGAAATAAATACCGAGACACAGAATTAATCTAGTAGAACAAGTTTATCATTCTTATTCTTTTTGAAGTAGCACGTAACAAAACATCCTACCACTACTACTGGAATATGTCATTTAGTGCAAATGGAGGATTCAGAATCCTCATTTCGACTAGGAACATCATACTACTATGCCATTAGTTTCGACAATGGAGGATTTAAAGTCCCCATTATTAAAACTAATGACATAATATCCTTATCTTTATTATAACACAGAAAAGGGTGATATGTCAAGAGGTTACTTATTCTATTTCATTTTATTTTCCAATTTGATAAATACTAAGACAAATAATTCATTTAGTAAAACAAGTTTATCTTTTTCTTATTTTTTAAGGCAAGTAACAGAACATCATACCACTATTTCATTAGTGCCAATTGAAAATTTCGAGTCCTCATATGGACCTAGGAACATCATACCACTTTTCTATTAGTACAAATAAAAATTTTTGAATCCTCATATAGACCTAAGAACATCATACCACTATTTCATTAGTGCTAATTGAGAATAGGATTCAATAAAGTCAAGGGGGAGTTCATAACTGTGATCCGGGGTCAAGGAATCCAAGGTCAAGGGATTTATCCTTGTTCAGATCCGATTTGGTAACCAATTCACTGGTATAAGGTGCTAAGTAAAGGTATTTCGTCTACGTCCATAAAGAATGAAAGATTATTGGTAAAAAGGACTACCATGAACAACTTTTTAATAAATAAAGTTTTTGATTCTATGTACCCGGATCTATGTAACCGGAAACGTCCTACCAGTAATACCAAAATATGTCATTAGTGCAAATGGAGAATTTAAAGTCCTCATTGAACCTAATAACATAATTACACTATTTAATTAGTGCCAATTGAGTATTGAAAGTCCTCACTCGGGGAGAGTTCGTAACCGATCCGGGTCATAGGATTTTCGACCCTTGTTTAGACCCCAAAATGACTTTGTAACAATTTGACTGGTATAAAGTACTTATAAAAGTATAAAGTACTTATAAAATATCTTCTTGTTGCAACGTTTGAGTAAAAAATCATGGCTCGAACATACTATTCGAATGATGATACAAATAATTCGTTCAGCACAGCTTTGTTATTTATTCCGTTATTCAATTTCTTAATTCTTATTATTACACATAATTTGTGTAATTGTCAACCAATCTTTTTATTTTATTTTTATTTTATTTTTATTTTATTTTTATTTTATTTTTATTTTATTTTTATTTTATTTTTATTTTATTTTTATTTTATTTTATTTTTATTTTTATTTTATTTTTATTTTATTTCTATTTTTCTTTTCTTAAATAATTAATTGAAAGATATTATTTAAGAGATATTAATTAAAAGATATTAATTGAAACAAATGGTTTATTTGTTACTAATTCTTAATCCTTATTATAACACATAACTAATTATGTGTTGAGTTTCATTGTGTTAGTTACTTATCTTTCTCCATAA